AGAGTTGCTCAAGGAATCTGTTGATTCCAACTTTCAGGAGGGGTAGATGTCCCAGATGATGAATTGATTTCTTACCTATGTTACTCTATTTTTGTCAGTACCGTCTATAATTATAATAATTGCTGAATCAAAAACTTTCAATTGAACTTATCCTTTCAATTGGTATTTTTGCTTATCTTCGTATCTTTCAAAAATGGAAACTTAGGGAAGTGCTTTATAAACATATGTATAAAAAAAACATATTTTATTTAAATTTATCCTCTTCATGCTTACTATAACTAGTTATTTCGGTTTTCTACTAGCAGCTTTGACTATAACCTCAGCTCTATTTATCGGTCTAAACAAGATACGACTTATTTGAAATTAATTGCATGAACCATTCCTAAAAAAAATCCTTCTATGGTAGTTCATATATTTTATAGTTCCTTACCCGGTCAATTTCCAATTCTTGGTCATTGAGATTCATGGGTAATACGGATTAATATTTAAGGATAGATATTACCTCTCCTTTTCTCCGTTCAAAGAAATTGAAATGATTGAAGTTTTTCTATTTGGAATTGTCTTAGGTCTAATTCCTATTACTTTGGCTGGATTATTCGTAACTGCATATTTACAATACAGACGTGGTGATCAATTGGACCTTTGATTAATTAACATCTCTTTTTTTTGATTGACCTCCTACTTTCTTTTTCTTTAATCTACAGGAGGTCAAATTAAGATTGCTGTTCAAGTATTTCAGTGTAATTTTCAACCGAACAAATAACTAATAACAAGAATGGAATCACGCTCTGTAGGATTTGAACCTACGACATCGGGTTTTGGAGACCCACGTTCTACCGAACTGAACTAAGAGCGCTTTATTATCACAAAAATAATTTTTTGACCCAATTTGTCTTGCATGTATATACTATCATAAAAAATATAATAAAATTACAGATTGATTTTGTATATCCAATTTTAATCAATTGAAATTGATCCCTCGTTACTGCCCATAAGTAATAGGTAGGGATGACAGGATTTGAACCCGTGACATTTTGTACCCAAAACAAACGCGCTACCAAGCTGCGCTACATCCCTTTCAATTGGCCTACAGTGTCATTGTAGAGAATCTCTGTCTTGTTTTCCACATCTTTATTTCTTCCATTAATATACACAAACTATCTTGCTATTTCTTCTTTTTTGTCTCATATATCATATAACATATAATAATAAAAGACTTATATTATATACGTATTAAATAAAGATAAAACCCGCCGTAAAGTAAAAAAAAAATGAATATTTTTCGGGAAATCTCAGGTAGAAGTAAAAAGGGACTTATTTTTTTGTTTTAAGAAAAGGAATATCGACTATCTACTGTACTGACTACTGTACTGACTACTGTACTGAATCGTTGTACATTTCAAGTCAAGTTGTACATTTCAATTTGAATTAGGGATTCTACGTACAAATACAAGTGGTCAGTCGTTAACTACATATACACATCGGATCATATATGTATTACCATTATGTAATACATTTTAGAATAAAATTACAATAACGAATAAAGAAGGAGGATTTTCAATGCGAGATCTAAAAACATACCTCTCCGTGGCACCGGTAGTAAGTACTCTATGGTTCGGGTCTTTAGCGGGTTTATTGATAGAGATCAATCGTTTATTTCCGGATGCGTTGATATTTCCTTTTTTTTCATTCTAGTTAGTGAGATGGGGGGGTGAAGAAGATTAGAGATACAATCAAATATCTGTGACTAATCCCTCTCCTTCTCTTCTTTTTTTTTTTTTATAAACGGAAATGTGATGGCTGTAGCAACAATATCATACAAGATACTTAAATGAAATACTGTACAGCGATTTGTATTTATTATAAAGTTTAAATTAAATATAGTTAGAAATCATTATATTTCTTATTATTACTATAGTGATTATTGATTGATTGAAAGGAAATCTTTCATAATTTTATTTCGAGTTAGCAACTTCTATTTTTTTTTTTTTTCGTTCCTTTCTTCTTCCCTTCGGATTGGAAAATAGAAAAATGGAGTCAGTCAAAAACCCAAAGGAGGTTCATGGCCAAGGGTAAAGATGTACGAGTAACGGTTATTTTGGAATGTACCGCTTGTGTTCGAAACCGTGTTAATAAAAAATCAATGGGCATTTCCAGATATATTACTCAAAAGAATCGACATAATACGCCCGGTCGACTGGAATTGAGAAAATTCTGTACCTTTTGTTACAAACATACGATTCACAGTGAAATAAAGAAATAGATCGAACCGATCGCCTCCGTGTCCGCCTTCCAATCCAAGGAAGGTGAAAAACGACATATGACATATTATATATAACATAACCATTTCTATAACATATATTAAATAAAAACAAATCCTATTGAAACAAATCCTATTTATTAATTTTAATTAATTCTAAATCCTTTTTGATCGTTTTTGTTTTGATCCGATCGAAATAGGAGTAGGATTTTCGGGATAAGGAATAAACAAACCATGGATAAATCCAAGCGATTCTTTCTTAAATCCAAGCGATCTTTTCGTAGGCGTTTGCCCCCGATCCAATCGGGGGATCGAATTGATTATCGAAACATGGGTTTAATTAGTCGATTTATTAGTGAACAAGGAAAAATATTATCTAGACGGGTGAATAAATTGACTTTAAAACAACAACGATTAATTACCGTCGCTATAAAACAAGCTCGTATTTTATCTTCGTTACCTTTTCTTAATAATGAGAAACAATTTGAAAGAAGCGAGTCGACCACTCGAACTGCCGGTCTGAGAACTAAAAATAAATAACTCTTCAATTGAATCAAAATAAAATTCCAATCCGAACTCAAACGCGAATTTACGTTTTGTTCGAAAACTTTGAGAATCCAGGTTTGATTATCGTGTCGTAAGAAAAAAATAATTGGGAAAGAAGAATAAATCTTTTTTTATTGAACGTGTTTGTTCATTTTGACAACTTTCTCATAGGATGATATTTTATCATACTAATTTCTACTCTACCTTCCCGGAGTTCATTCTCCAGGGAACTCCATTTAAAACATTCCAACGGATTCCTTCCAATCTCCTTATTTTATGATCTCATTAGAAATCATATAAAAACAATTCCTATTTAATATAGCTATTTGTGCAAGTATTTTACGATTAAGAAGCAACCGCCCCTTGTACAGATTGTGTATTAGTCTACTATAACTATAGTATACATTATTGTCTCGACTTACTGCATTTATACGAGTGATCCACAAACGCCGAAAATCTCTCTTTTGCCTATCTCTATCCCGATGAGCTGAAACCAAAGCTCTTATTTTCTGTTGAGTAATAGTCCGAGTAAGTCTTGAATGAGCCCCTCGAAAGCTTGAGGCAAATAAACGAATTTTTGTTCTACGTCTTCGAGCTATATATCCCCGTTTAATTCTGGTCATTGAATAAATGAAACTTTGATGAATAACTAATTGATTTCTTTTCTTTCAGTTATTTTCTTCCCCTTTCCTAGTCTATTAATAACAAAACGGATTCTTCCAATGTATAAAACAAAATTCCAATGGCTTTTGCTACTATAACCTTCCCGACCACGATTTTTTTTATAGGCTTTCGCCTCGAAATAATAAATTTTTTTGATACCTAGGATCAAAAAAAACATAGTAAATCAAAAAGTAGTAAATATAAATGGGTATAGTGGGTTCCATCGTTTCTATGGTTTCTTCGTAAACGGTGAGGTCCTCTCTATACACCGGAGCCCCTTCTTTCATTTAATGAATGTTATTGTTAACTTGTACAGTTCACACTCTTTGGCTCTACCCATAATTATCTAGTAATAGGTCTTTCACAACGAAACCCACCGAGACAGTAACGGTATTTAATTATGAAGATTAGCTGAGTAGCTGACCCTGTTAGTCCGTTCTTGCAAGAGTCAAGAATAAGGGCATAACCTTTCCGCCTTTTAAATCGGATTTCCCTGCTTAATGGATACCATTTTCTACCAATGGGGAATTCTTTCTCGTCGTAAATTAAAAATTGAAATGATTGGGTTTGGCACCAATGAAAACCATAAATTTGATAACACAATAGAAAGATATGATAGATCTTTTTTATTTTTAGATTTACCTTTTTTAGTTTTAGAGAGTAAATGGGCTTCTTTCATTCTATCCTATTCATTGGTCCTGATCGCTAATACTGGATCAATTGTTTTCTTTCTTTTGGCCTAGCACATTATCTGAACGAGTCGCACATACACCCTAGTACATGTTCCTCGTCGCTGAGGACATCCCCGAAGAGCAGGAGATTTCGTGACATTTTTGATTGACTGTCTTGTGTTTCTAATAAGTTGTTTAATAGTTGGCATGTTGAATCATATACATAATGAGCTGGTTTAGATCGATCCTAACCGGATGATTATGAATCATTTATATATTAATAGATTAATTTATATATATTAATAGATTAATTATTAATTAATAGAATATTAAACCGGGTAAGACGATAAAATCGCAAATCGCGGATTTGCGTGAAATCCCTGGTCTGTTAGTTTTAGTTTTTGGTATTTTTTTTAACCGCTACACGATCAACAATTCCATGAGCTTGGGCTTCTGTTGCTGACATAAAAATATCTCTTTCCATGTCTTCGGAAACAACCCATAAAGGTTTGCCTGTTCTTTGTACATAAACCCTTGTGATGGTTTCGCGCAGCTTCAGTAGTTCTTCCGCTTCCAGGACAAATTCTCCCGTCTGTGCCTCATAAAAAGCACTAGCAGGTTGATGCATCATTACCCTGATAATATAACATAATAGATAGTTCCTCTATCTTGCATGATGAAAGTCGAAGAGATAAAGAATAATAAAATAAATAGTACGAAAAAAAAGATAGAATTGAACAACCGTACAGGCATCTTTTGCGCATTGCATACGGCTCTACAATGGAATTCACTTTTACCTTTTTTACCTTACATCGAGGAAATAGAAAAAAAAAAAAATAGAAAATATACATATATATAGAGTCTGTCAGATTCACATAGGTAAATGATCCACTAACCACCCTTCCTTTTGGAGTAGTTAAAAAATACTATGATGGCTCCGTTGCTTTATTATTTCGTCTGTTATTTAGCAATCCCAAAGTTTCTTTTTTTTTTTCAATACAAATAAATAAGATTTTTTTTAATTATTTATTTATGTTTTTTTTTAGGTTTTTTTTTATTTTCGTATTCTTTCATAACATAAATATTGTTATCTTCGGTGTGAAAACAAAAAAGTTTGTGACGCTGAAATAGGTCTCCCGATAGATCATATAAAATTGGAAATACCGTTTCTTTATCTCATACTACTCTTTCGATACATAATGTAAGTATTTTGAAAAATTTTTCTTTTTATATCGAATTCGAAGTGCCATGCTATTATTACTTAATATTCCTATTTCCTATAGCGCGAAGGCATAGTCTTCGTTTTTTCTCTCAAATCAAATAAAAAACTCATTGGCGCCAAGCGTGAGGGAATGCTAGACGTTTGGTAATTTCTCCTCCGACCAGAATAAAAGATGCCATTGAAGCGGCTAATCCCATGCATACTGTCTGTATATCTGGTCGCACAAATTGCATAGTATCATAAATAGCTACTCCGGGTATTAGCCACCCGCCAGGAGAGTTTATAAACAAATACAGATCTTTGGTATCGTCCTCTATACTGAGATATACCATAAGACCAATAAGTTGATTCGAGATCTCGTTATCAACCGGTTGGCCTAAAAAAAGTAATCTTTCTCGATAAAGTCGGTTGATTGGGATAAAATTGTATCCCTTACGAACCGTACATGCGCCTTTTGATGCATACGGCTCAACACAAATTGCGAAAAAAAAAAAAAAAAGAATCAATGTGTAGATTCTAGCTTTCTTTCTTTTTTTATATTCATAGCAGGCTCTTTGTAACTTGTAACAAAGGGGGCTTTTTCTTTCATGTTTCAAGAAAGATGAGTTTTGGCCTGTTTTAATTTATATATAAATTAAAAACCTATAAATAAAAAAAATTCACTAAACTTATTGGACTAACTTCTCATTGATGTATTGTTTCATCGGGATCCAATCCAAATCACGATGTAATTTTCTTGTTCCTGAACGGTCTTCTTCAACTTTTTTTAGGTTTAGGCTCTACTCCGAGTAAAGATCTGCCCGATTTGGATTTGCACATATAGGACAAATGCCCCAATACCGCGTCTTTTTGCTACGACTTCCTTTTTTTTTTTATTTATTCCATGTCTCCCGCCAAATAGTAAATATTAAATGCATTCATCACATTACTCGATTGATTAACAGTTTGAGATCATTATTATATATCATTATTATATATCATTATTATATAATTATTATATATTATAAGTGGAAAATCTTTATAAATAGAATATGATATAAGTGGTAATCATAGATATATTACCAATTGTTTTTTTTTTCTAAACGGAGCCTGTATATTAATATTATATTTCATTTTTTTGGTCTAACCAAGCCAACCATAAATTATAAATTATTATAATTGAGAATATTAATCTGTATACCCCCCTAAAAAATAGATTGAATTGCACTTCATTGTATTTCACGCTCCAAATTTTTGATGATTCAATCAACCTTTCTTGGGCGAAAGAGAGGATATCTCGATCGGGTAAGAGAACGGGGAACTACCATATGACCAAATATATCTGACAAGTCGCACTATACGTCAATCCACGATGCATCTTCCTCTCCAGGGTTTCGAAAAGGAACTTTTGGAACACCAATAGGCATTAAATGAAATAAAAATTAATTACTATAGCTCACTTTGATGTGAAAGCGTAACAATGTATTTATTGTCTTAATAATATTGTTCTTTATCCTATTTTATCCATAGATCGAATAAGTTGATAAAAAAGGAAGACAGAAATACTAAAGGAAAATTCTTTCAAATAGGTCCTTTGAATGATGAAAAAAAAAAAATATAAATGCAGTCACTCATATAAAAGGTATCAACCTCTTACCATTGCGTATTGGTACTTATCGGGTGTAGAATAGATCTGCTTCTTTTTGTTCCTACAAACAAAATTGTTCCATTATTACTAAAAGAATAGAACAAATATTAATCCTTTCCCCGAGATAATCCACTCAAAAGGGAAGGTCTATAGTATAGTTTTTTTCCAGTGCAATAAAGTTACATAGTGTCTATTTTTCGTTGATAGAGGGGTATTTCCATGGGTTTGCCTTGGTATCGTGTTCATACCGTCGTATTGAATGATCCCGGTCGTTTGCTTGCTGTCCATATAATGCATACAGCTCTGGTTGCTGGTTGGGCCGGTTCGATGGCTCTATACGAATTAGCGGTTTTTGATCCATCTGACCCTGTTCTTGATCCAATGTGGAGACAGGGGATGTTTGTTATACCCTTCATGACTCGTTTAGGAATAACCAATTCATGGGGCGGTTGGAATATCACAGGAGGAACTATAACGAATCCGGGTATTTGGAGTTACGAAGGCGTGGCCGGTGCACATATTGTGTTTTCTGGCTTATGCTTTTTGGCAGCTATCTGGCACTGGGTGTATTGGGATCTAGAAATATTTTGTGATGAACGTACAGGAAAACCCTCTTTGGATTTGCCCAAAATCTTTGGAATTCATTTATTTCTTTCAGGGCTGGCTTGCTTTGGTTTTGGCGCATTTCATGTAACAGGATTGTATGGTCCGGGAATATGGGTATCCGATCCTTATGGACTAACCGGAAGGGTACAATCTGTAAATCCGGCGTGGGGTGTGGAAGGTTTTGATCCTTTTGTTCCGGGAGGAATAGCCTCTCATCATATTGCAGCAGGGACCTTGGGCATATTGGCGGGTCTATTCCATCTTAGCGTCCGTCCGCCCCAACGTCTATACAAAGGATTACGTATGGGAAATATTGAAACCGTCCTTTCCAGTAGTATCGCTGCTGTCTTTTTTGCAGCTTTTGTGGTTGCTGGAACTATGTGGTATGGTTCGGCAACTACCCCGATTGAATTATTTGGTCCCACTCGTTATCAATGGGATCAAGGATACTTTCAACAAGAAATATATCGACGAGTTGGTGCTGGGCTAGCCGAAAATCAAAGTTTATCCGAAGCTTGGTCTAAAATTCCTGAAAAATTAGCTTTTTATGATTACATCGGCAATAATCCAGCAAAGGGGGGATTATTCAGAGCGGGCTCAATGGACAATGGGGATGGAATTGCTGTTGGGTGGTTAGGACACCCTATTTTTAGAGATAAAGAGGGTCGTGAACTTTTTGTACGTCGTATGCCTACTTTTTTTGAAACATTTCCGGTTGTTTTGGTAGACGGAGACGGAATTGTTAGAGCCGATGTTCCTTTTAGAAGGGCAGAATCGAAATACAGTGTTGAACAAGTAGGTGTAACTGTTGAGTTCTATGGCGGCGAACTCAATGGAGTCAGTTATAGTGATCCCGCTACTGTGAAAAAATATGCTAGACGTGCTCAATTGGGTGAAATTTTTGAATTAGATCGTGCTACTTTGAAATCCGACGGTGTTTTTCGTAGCAGTCCGAGGGGTTGGTTTACTTTTGGACATGCTTCGTTTGCTTTGCTCTTTTTCTTCGGACACATTTGGCATGGTGCTAGAACCCTGTTCAGAGATGTTTTTGCTGGTATTGACCCCGATTTGGATGCTCAAGTAGAATTTGGAGCATTCCAAAAACTTGGAGATCCAACTACAAGAAGACAAGTAATCTGATAGAATATTGTTTTGTTATTTTTCGTTTTTAGTTTTGTGAGTAGGGTACCAGATAAATCTTGATTTGAATCGCTACCTTTTCTTTGACTCTTGCTCTTTCTTTATCCGGGAGACGATCCCAAATAAACAGGTATGGAAGCTATAATTGTATGTAAACCACGATCGAATCTATGGAAGCATTGGTTTATACATTCCTCTTAGTCTCAACTTTAGGAATAATTTTTTTCGCTATCTTTTTTCGAGAACCACCTAAAGTTCCAACTAAAAAGGTGAAATGATTTTTCATTATCTCAATTGAAGTAATGAGCCTCCCAATATTGAGAGGCTCATTACTTCAACTAGTCTCCGTGTTCCTCGAATGGATCTCTTAGTTGTTGAGAGGGTTGCCCAAAAGCAGTATATAAGGCGTACCCAGTAAAACTTACAAGTAAACCCGATATAAAGATGGCAACTAGGGTTGCTGTTTCCATTATTATATAGTTTCAAGACCACAATGGGTCTATGATAAGATCATTTATTTACAACGGAATGGTATACAAAGTCAACAGATCTCAATGAATATAAAATACGATTTATGGCTACACAAACCGTTGAGAGTAGTTCTAGATCTGGTCCAAGACGAACTGCTGTAGGGAGTTTATTGAAACCATTGAATTCAGAATACGGTAAAGTAGCTCCTGGGTGGGGAACTACTCCTTTGATGGGTATCGCAATGGCCCTTTTTGCGGTATTCCTATCTATTATTTTGGAGATTTATAATTCTTCCATTTTACTGGACGGAATTGGAATGAATTAGATTCACAAGAACTAGTAACTAGCTTTTCAATACAAAGTGAAGCATTTAGGTCTCTGATTTTTATCCCATTCTATTTTGGTAGTTCGATCGTGAAATTTCTTTGTTTCTGTAGTTCCGGAATATGAGTGGGTGACTTGTTATAATTGATCCTATGGATAGTACAGAGAATGCGTCTGTCATCTTGATAGAGATGGTTTTACTTCGTCGGATATTCATTCTAGTATCTGAAGCACGGAATATAGGAAATAGATTCCAAAGTATTATTAGCACTATGATTCATCCTTAATATTCAGACCACGTGTCCGGACTTCCATTTTTTTTTCAAAGAGTTAGATTTAGAAGTTATAAATCGAACTATTTTTATTTTTTCAACCTCCTATTTACGCTTATTTTGATCAAAGGACAAGGGTGTCGTTGGATTTTTATTCATTCTAGTTATTCATTGAATAAGTGATAATCCAACAGTTCT